GTCAGAGATATATGGATATATCCATTTCATGTTAAAACAGATCTTTTATTTTTATTTGTACATTTGGGGTCCTTTAGAGAGTTCCTTTTACAAAAATTATCCTTGTCTTTGTTTATGTCTTGGGTTGGAACAGATTACGATAATTCGTCCCCGCCTACGGATCAGTCGACATTTTTCACAAATTTTACGAACAGAGGCCCTTATTTTCATATTTTGCATTCCTTAACTTAAACTTAATTCCTAATCTACTTCGTGAAAGAAAATAAGTTTCTTGAAATTTCATTTAAAATCTCGACTTGTATCTCCCCAAAAGTAATCTTAAATCACCTAATCGTTCGAGTTCGAATCTTTGTTGCGGAGTCTATAAATTATACGCCCTCGAGTTGAATCATAACGACTTACCTCAATTTTGACTCTATCTCCTGGTAGTATCCGTATAAAACTACGTCGGATCCTTCCTGAAACATAACCTAGAATCAGATCTTCATTATCTAAACGAACCCGGAACATACCGTTGGGAAGTGATTCAGTAATTAAACCTTCATGAACCCATTTTTGTTCCTTCATTCCAGGTAAAACCCCCTTGAAATATCAACTAATGGAGGAGGAGTGATATTAGATAACTCTTTATCTTTTTTTTTTTCACAAATAATCAATTTCATATCTAATTTTGATAGTCGAAGGATTACCATATATAACACAAGATTTCTCCCCCGATTCCTTCTAATCGGGCTTCTCGGTCTGTCATTATACCTCGAGAAGTAGAAATAATTACAATCCCTATACCACCTAAAATTCTAGGAATTCTTTGATAGTTAGAATAGATTCGTAGACCAGGTCGACTTATCCGTTTTAAATTTAAAATAGTTTGAGATGGCCCCTTCCTATTTCTTCTATGTTGTAGGGTTAAAACCAAAAAATCTTTGTTGTTTTCCCGATGTTTTCTCACGTTTTCTATAAAACCTTCTCTTAAAAGTATTTTTACAATGCTTTCAGTGATACTAGTAGATGATATTCGAACCGTTACTTTTCTATGCATGTCAGCATTTCGTATAGAGGTTATTATGTCAGCAATAGTGTCCCTACCCATAATGAACTAAAATTTGTGGTTCCTCAAAATTTTGATATAATAAACATGATATTTTTTGTTATGAAGTAACATTATTAAAGGTATATACGTGAGACACAATCTATTAATCATTCAAACAAAATACTCTACTATACCTTTATATATACCTTTATAACTCTATATGATGATGATGTTCTTATCTTATAATACTTCAGGGGCTAATGACACTATTTTAGTAAAATTTAACTTTCTTAATTCTCGGGCGATCGCACCAAAAACTCGAGTTCCTTTTGGATTTCCTTCTTCATCAATGACAACTGCAGCATTGTCATCATATCGTATTATCATACCATTATCGCGTTTGAGTTCTTTACAAGTACGTACAATTACAGCTCTTATCACTTCCGATCTTTTTAGGGGCATATTTGGTACTGCTTCTTTGATCACAGCAACAATAACATCACCAATATGAGCATATCGGCGATTACTAGCTCCTAGTATTCGAATACACATCAATTCTCGGGCCCCGCTGTTATCTGCTACATTCAAATAGGTCTGGGGTTGAATCATATCATTTTTTTTTTATCTGTTCTTTCAATGCAAAACAAAAGGGGCTAAAAAAAAAAGAAAGCTGCAATTACTTTTTTATTCCAAGAACTCTTTCTTTTGGTTATACGTTTCTATCACGAAATAATGAATTGAGTTCGTATAGGCATTTTGGATGCCGCTATTGAAATAGCCTTTCGAGCTATATTTTCTGCTACTCCACCCATTTCATAAAGTATTCTACCTGGTTTAACAACAGCTACCCAATATTCGGGAGATCCTTTACCCGACCCCATACGTGTTTCCGCAGGTCTTACTGTAACGGGTTTGTCTGGAAATATACGTACCCATATTTTTCCACCACGGCGGGCATTTCGTGTCATTGCTCGTCGCCCTGCTTCTATTTGTCTAGATGTGATCCAAGCGGGTTCAAGTGCCTGAAGAGCATATCGACCGAAACAAATAGAATTACCTCGATACGATATTCCCCTCATTCTTCCTCTATGTTGTTTACGGAATCTGGTTCTTTTGGGGTTATAGTTGATGGTTGTTTCGCAATGCCATCTCTACTACAGAACTGGACATGAAAGTTTCTTCTCATCCGGCTCCTCGCGAATCAAAACAATTGAAAAAAAAGTCGCGGGCGAATATTTACTCTTTTATCTTTTAATAGCTAGTTCAGTTGTAGGATTAGCCCACGATCGCTCAGACTAAATGAAATTATTCTCTGGTTCGTTCCGCCATCCCACCTGATGAATCATTAGGATTCATTTTCAATAAAATCTTCAGCATTCACAGGTTCCGTCGTTCCCATCGCTTCTCGATTAATGCTTAGGTCTGAATTATACAACGGAGCCTCTCATTTAATTTGTTCTTGAACCAATC